AAGGTTTTGTAGATGTGTCTCCGAGTATTCCTTGATCATTTCGTCCAAGAGGGCGAGTTCCTCTAATTCTATGAATTTTTCTAGAATACTCTTTTCTTGACTATCATTCAAAAAGATTTCGGATTGCCTAGTATTCCACCAATTAGTAACCCAAGATTCCAAACTTTTATTAACTGAGAGAGAAATCCACCAGGGCAAAAAGACAAGAGATGCAAGATATAAAAAAGGAGTGAACGTTTTCTTTTTTGCCATTTTTTCATCTGTGAATTGGTAATGAACCCACCTCGTTCGTCGACTCTATGCTATGAGATCTAATATTTCTCTCACGCATGAGTTCTATTACAAGGTATCGAGCCAATGAATCTATTCACTGTTTTTTATTTGTGATTTCACGGTGAGTCTTTGAATCTAGAAATAATACAGAAATAGAAATAGACTCAAAATTCACTTCGAATTCGAATGAAGAAATAATAAAATAAAAGAAAGAATCAAAAAATATTGTTTCCAGATATCCCAATTGTTCAAATTCGAAGCAAGTATCTCCTTTCGATGAATGCCCGAAAGAACCACTTTAAGTATTTAAGTAATGAGTATGATTAAGGTGTTGAGACGACAGAACTCCTTTTCTATGATTCTATCAAAATATCCAGTATTTCAAAAAAATTTCACTGACTATGAGTAGTCAGGAATAGAATAATTGAGGGGAATTTCTGAAAAATATTGTGATGATGAAAAATGCGCGGCAAACCAAGACAGAAATTGGTTAGTTCTCATTATAAGTTATAAGAAATCCAACTCTTTGGTCATTAAGGAGCACAAAAGAAAGTATAAAAAGAAACGTCGATTGACAAAAACGAAATAATTTACAAGATATGATCTATCTGAATTTAAAGTTTCAATTCCAACAAATCTTGGACTTAAATAAAAAAATCCATTTTTGCTTTCGAATTCGAAAGGGTTTTATATATGAGATGAATCTATTATTTCAATTTGTTTGTTACTTATTTTGTTAGTGAATTGAGGTATGTAGGTTTCAATACACATAAAAGACCAGAGAAGGTTTTCTAGTCTTTTATGTGTATGTTTGCTTTGGCTCGAATGATCGTTCTGAAGAAACTTCAGTTAAGTTCTGTTATAGAAAAAAGAAAGGGGATTCTTGAGTTTTTTCCCTTCTGCTAAGAAAGCATTCATTCTTCAGCCCATTTCTCAAAATACTTCAATTGGTACACGCAAGAAATAGGCCAATTCAGCAGCTTTTTGTTCAATTTCCCGCGGGGTCAAATTCTCATCAGTACAAGTCAAAGGAATGGCCCCCTGACCTCGGATGTCCATATAAAGGACACGACAAGCATAAAGACCCTCTTTAACTTCTATTCTGATGGACTGAATATCCTTTATAAAGAATTGGAGGCAGATGCGACGATTTTTTCCAGGAAATCCCCAACGAAAAATACACACTATTCCTTCTTTTCTATCGAATCGATCATAACCACTACCTACATTCCACGAAATTGTGCACCACAAATAGGAACTAATAAAGAGACCTGCGATCCCATAGAAAGACATCACGAGCCCTTGTGGAAAAAAAATGATTTGCTGAGACGGAAATAAAGATGTGAAATTTCTACCCAAATAACTGGAAGTTCCAACCAATAAGAATCCTAATGAACCTAAAAAAAGGATAATGGCCCAGCAGAAATTACTTGTTTTTCGAGACCCCGTTATAGGTTCTATCCATATATGTTCTGATCGACAACTCATACTTGATCCGGTTGCATTTTATTGCAATTGAGAGAATACCCCAAATTCATTTGACTCTTTTTGTTTCCGAAGTCACTCTCATCAACTAGCACTAGGTTGATGTGAACCTTTAGGATTAATTCATCAAATTGGTTAGATCTAAAATAATAACATACTCTTTCTCGTATGATCCCACTATAGATATCGACATACATACTATAGATATCGACATACATATAGATACGCCGACTTTTTATTTCGGCCATCCTGATCTTTTTGAAAATAACTAGAATTCATTTACCCATGTTTCTGCAGGCATAAGATTCCTTTAATCTTCGACAGAAGCCATATGTTATATCATATTCCACTAAATAGATATCTGTGTTATGATACGAGTCTAAGTTTTGAAAAAAAAAAATGGATGAGATTTTGTCCTACCGGATCTAAACAATCTTATTTTTTTGAACATGAAGAGATAAAGAAGCCATTGCAATTGCCGGAAATACTAGGCCCACCAAAGGCACAAAAACAGAGGGAAAGTTGAAAGTTGTCATAGAATGGGTACCCCGATTGACTATTTGTACCTGTTATTATTATTTAGAAAGATATCTTATAATAATTATAATTCATTATTGTAATTATGAAATTCTTATTAATATTCTTAATTAAGAATTCCATTTATTAATAAACTTATTAATAAGTATTTAATAAATTGGAATTCTAATTAGTCTAGATCTAAGTATATATCTAAGAGAGTATATACTGGACTTATTCATCTTTCTACATGACAAATATGTATGATAATCACCTTTCTTATTATTCTTTATCTTTTCCTCGTCTTTTGCTCTTGTCTCCCAATTTTCATTTAATAAAGAAAAATAAAGAAAAAGTTTCCTACAAATTATCGAAGGATTCGTCAGAATCCGATCCAACAGGGATTCTTAGTCAAAATGAGATTCTCAAGAGATATAGAAAGATAGAAAACTCTATATCTATCTTTCTCTATCTGTCAACAAAGAAAATTCCAATTTTCTTATTTTTACTTGGAGTCCAATAAACTAACTACTTGTTTGCTACAAATAAAATAATTGAACTTAATGTTCTGTTATACTCGAATGATTTTGATTCAAAATCAAAGGAAAGAAACCGTGGGACCCAAATACCTCATTCAGAATACTTTTTAAATTCTTACGTGGTATGACTAGATCGAATAACCCCTTCTCGAATAAATATTCCGTCTCTTGTGAACCTTCAGGTACTTCTTTATTCAATGTTAGTTCAATTACCCTTTTACCCGCAAATGCAATATAGGCATCGGGTTCGGCAACAATGACATCCCCCAACATACCAAAACTGGCTGTCACCCCACCGGTAGTAGGAGATGTCAGGATTGCTACATAGAATAACTTTTTATTTGTTTGAAAATCATATAAAGAAGAAGATATTTTAGCCATTTGCATCAAGCTCAAACTTCCTTCTTGCATGCGTGCCCCCCCGGAAGCACACACTATAATAAGAGGTAGAGATTGATTAGTGGCATACTCAACCAAACGGGTTATTTTCTCCCCGACTACGGATCCCATACTACCCCCCATAAACCCAAACTCCATAACCCCCATTGCTATGGGAATACCATTTAATTGGCCTAGACCGGTTTGAATAGCCTCAGTTAATCCTGTCTTTTTTTGATAAGAATTGATACGATCTATATAAGGATCCTCCTCCGAATGAAATTCAATGGGATCCAGAGAGGCCATCTTTTCATTCATAGGATCCCAAGTATCCGGATCGATCAAAAGTTTGAGTCTCTCTGAACTATTCATTTTCAAATGAAATCCACATCCTTCACAAATATACAATTTTTCTTTCAAAAATCTCCTATAATTTAATGTATAACACTCATCGCACATAAGCCACAAATGTTTGTATTTGTGAGTGTAATTCTCCCTAGGATTAGGATCACCTCCAGAGTCAGAGTCATCCTCCGGAGGATCACCTCCAGAGTCAGAGTCATCCTCCGGAGGATCACCTCCATAGCTAGAGTCATCCTCCGGAGGATCACCTCCATAGCTAGAGTCATCCTCCGGAGGATCACCTCCAGAGTCAGAGTCATCCTCCGGAGGATCACCTCCATAGCTAGAGTCATCCTCCGGAGGATCACCTCCATAGCTAGAGTCATCCTCCGGAGGATCACCTCCAGAGTCAGAGTCATCCTCCGGAGGATCACCTCCATAGCTAGAGTCATCCTCCGGAGGATCACCTCCATAGCTAGAGTCATCCTCCGGAGGATCACCTCCATAGCTAGAGTCATCCTCCGGAGGATCACCTCCATAGCTAGAGTCATCCTCCGGAGGATCACCTCCATAGCTAGAGTCATCCTCCGGAGGATCACCTCCATAGCTAGGGTCATCCTCCGGAGGATCACCTCCATAGCTAGGGTCATGAGGATTACTTCCATAGTCAAGGTAAGGCTCCTCAATATATCTATCTATCTTCTGAGGATCTCTTTCTATTTTAAGGCAAGCCTCCTCAAGATATCTATCTATTTGAAGGTAATCCCCCTCAGGATTTCTTTTTTTTTGAAGGTAATCCTCAGGATCACTTTCATAGAAGTGGTCATCCGTATCACTTCCATAGAAGGGGTCATCCGTATCACTTCCATATAAGGGGCCATACGTATCACTTCCATAGAAGGGGTCATCCATATCACTTCCATAGAAGGGGTCATCCATATCACTTCCATAGAAGGGGTCATCCGTATCACTTCCAAAGTCCGAGTCATCCGTATCACTTCCATAGAAGGGGTCATCCGTATCACTTCCAGAGTCCGAGTCATCCGTATCACTTCCAGAGTCCGAGTCATCCTCCTGAGGATCACCTCCATAGCTAGGGTCCTTCGGATATCTCTCTAGTATACGGAAAGACTTCTTAAAATATTCTTCTAACTTCTCACGATCTTTTATAGGGTCAACAAAGTTACCATTCGGAAAATTTTTATCGTGTAATTCATTTAGTTCAAGGCGAATTTCCGCCTTAACTTTCTCCCGAGGACCACGAGGGTCACGGTTTTTATATTCCTCTACTATATATTTCAACTCCTCATCAAATGCTTTTAGCTTCTCACGATCTTTTATAGGGTCAGGGTGACCCGTCCGAAAATATTTATATATTAGAGCGCCAGTCATAGCAAGAGCTTTCTCCAGAGGATCAACTATAAGGCGAGGGTCACGTTTGTCAGATCGCTCTACTATATATGTAGA